ATAACTTCCGTCTTGAAAGTTCGTTGGCCCTTTTATACTATATCCGCGATTCTTCTCGATTTGTAATCCAATACACAAATCAATCGGTTCCGTCAGTCTAGCTATATGTTGTGTATTATCAACGATTTCCACAGAGGGTGGTGAAATGATGTCTTGAGCAGTTACATATCCCGGGCCCCGGGCACAAATAAACGCGTCACGAGTTCCACACAGATTACTTCTCAATACAATCTCTTTCAAATTCATTAAAATTTCATGTACTGATTCTTGAATACCTACTATGGTAGAATATTCATGGGGTATTTTCTCAGATTTTGCACGTGTGATACATGTTCCTTCTATTTCTCCAAGCAAAGCTCTTCGCATAGCAATGCCTATTGTGTCGGCTTGACCTTTAATAAGCGGAGACAGAATAAAGCGTCCATAACAAAGATGCTTATTGTCTACTCTTGATTCAACACACTTCCACTGCAGTGTCCGAGTAGATACTGTTACTTTCTCTCGAACCATAGTAATATTACTTGATCAGATCATTGAATCATTTATTTCTCTTGAACTCTCTTCAATGTTTATTTTTATACAGTTTATCCCTATACACGTCTTTTTTTAGGGGGTCTACAGCCGTTATGCGGCATAGGAGTTACATCCCGTACGAAACTTAATAGTATACCACTTCTACGAATAGCTCGTAATGCTGCATCTCTTCCGAGACCAGGACCCTTTATCATGACTTCGGCTCGTTGCATACCTTGATCTACTACTGTACGAATAGCATTTCCTGCTGCGGTTTGGGCAGCAAACGGCGTCCCTCTTCTTGTCCCCCTAAATCCACAAGTACCCGCCGAGGACCAAGAAACCACCCGACCCCGTACATCTGTAACGGTCACAATGGTATTATTAAAACTTGCTTGAACATGAATAACTCCCTTTGGTATTCTACGCGCACTTTTACGTGAACTGATACGTCCATTTCTACGCGAACCGATTCTTGGTATAGGTTTTGCCATATTTTATCATCTCATAAAAATGAGTAAGAGATATATGGATATATCCATTTCATGTCAAAACATGATTTTTTTTTTACATTGGTTTCTTTAGATAATCTCTTTTAGAAAAATTATCCTTGTCTTTGTTTATGTCTCGGATTGGGACAAATTACTCTAATTCGTCCCCGCCTACGGATCAGTCGACATTTTTCGCAAATTTTACGAACAGAAGCCCTTATTTTCATATTTGTTATTCCTTACCTTAACTTAATTAAGAATCTACTTCTTGGAAGAAAATAAGTTTCTTAAAATTTTTAACTTCGAATTGTATCTCCATGAAAAAAAGAATGTTGAAGTTGAAAAAATTCCCTAATTCTTCTTATTCGAATCCTTCTTTCGGATTCTATAAATTATACGACCTTTAGTTGAATCATAACGACTTACTTCAATTTTTACTCTATCTCCTGCCAGTATCCGTATAAAACTACGTCGAATCCTTCCTGAAACATAACCTAGAATCATATTTTCATTATCTAAACGCACCCAGAACATACCGTTGGGAAGTGATTCAGTAATTAAACCTTCATGAATCCATTTTTGTTCCTTCATTCCAGGTAAAACCCCCTTAAAGTATTAATTAATGGAGGAGTAGTGATATTAGACAACCCGTCCTTTCTCTTTTTTTTTCACAAATAAGAAGTTCGGGATCCAATTCGAATATCATAAGGATTACCATATATAACACAAAATTTCTCCACCAATTCTTTCTAGGCGAGCCTCTCGGTCTGTCATTATACCTCGAGAAGTAGAAAGAATTACAATCCCCATACCGCCTAAAATTCTAGGAATTCGTTGATAGTTAGAATAGATTCGTAGACCAGGTCGGCTGATCCGTTTTAAATTTAAAATAGTTCTATACGGGCCTTTCCTATTCCTTCTATGTCGCAGGGTTAAAACCAAAAAATATTTGTTGCTTTCCTGATGTTTTCTCACATTTTCGATAAAACCCTCTCGTAAAAGAATTTTAACAATGTTTTCGGTGATATTAGTAGATGCTATTCGAACCGTTACTTTTCTATCCATGTCGGCATTTCGTATAGAAGTTATTATGTCAGCAATAGTGTCCTTGCCCATGATGAACTAAAATTTTTGGTGCCCCCTAATTTTGATATAATCAACATGCGCTTTTTTATTTATAAATTCTATTAAATATTAACTTAAAGATATATGCGTGACACACAATTTACTAATTAATCTATTTCATTCACTTACTATAACTATATGTCTTATAATACCTCGGGGGCTAAGGAAACTATTTTAGTAAAATTTAACTGTCTCAATTCCCGGACGATTGCACCAAAAATTCGAGTTCCTTTTGGATTTCCTTCTTGATCAATAATAACTGCAGCATTGTCATCATATCGTATTATCATACCGTTGTCGCGTTTGAATTCTTTACAGGTACGTACAATTACAGCTCTGATTACTTCTGATTTTTCTAGAGGCATATTTGGTACTGCTTCTTTGATCACAGCAACAATAACATCACCAATATGGGCGTATCTGCGGTTACTAGTTCCTATGATTCGAATACACATCAATTTTCGGGCCCCGCTGTTGTCCGCTACATTCAAATGGGTCTGGGTTTGAATCATATCAGTTTTTTATTCGATTTTTTAATGCAAAGAACGAAGAAAAAAAAAAAAAAGAAATATTATTTTTGGCCAAAATCAAAAAAAGAAACCTGCAATTTTTTTCATCCCAAAGACTTCTTTTACTTTTAGTCCTATCCCGAAATAATGAATTGAGTTCGTATAGGCATTTTGGACGCCGCTATTGAAATCGCTTTTCGAGCTATATTTTCTGCTACTCCGCCCATCTCATAAAGTATTCTACCTGGTTTAACGACAGCTACCCAATATTCGGGAGATCCTTTCCCCGAACCCATACGTGTTTCTGTAGGTCTTACTGTAACCGGTTTGTCTGGAAATATACGTACCCAGATTTTGCCACCACGTCGTACGTTTCGTGTCATTGCTCGTCGCCCCGCTTCTATTTGTCTAGATGTGATCCAAGCAGGTTCAAGTGCTTGAAGAGCGTATCTACCGAAACAAATACGATTACCTCTATAAGATATTCCCTTCATTCTTCCTCTATGTTGTTTACGGAATCTGGTTCTTTTGGGGTTATAGTGGATGGGTCTTTTTCAAATTCCATCTCTACTCCAGAACCGGACATGAGAGTTTCTTCTCATCCAGCTCCTCGCGAATGAAATGATTCAAAAAATTTTATTTAAGATAAAATTCAATTTTATTGAATAATACACTGAATCGTGGGATTCTTTGATCTTTCATCTAATTTTTATCTAATTTTTTTATTATAAATTTTTATATTTTGTTTATGTTTATATATAGCTTTGGTCTATATATCTATATATTTATAGATAATTTTATAGATAATGTAATTTTTTTTTTTTTATTTTTTTTAATATAAATATTTATAAAATATTAAGGCTATAATGAATCTTTATTTTGGTTTATCATATCGAATCGCTCAAAAATATAGTAATTCGATAAAATAAAGCTTTCGCGGGCGAACATTTACTCTTTCAATATCTGTTTCAATTGTAAGGTTAAGGTTAGCCCATGTATCTTTCAGAACAAATGAATTGATACCCGGTTTGGTTTGTTCCGCCATCCTACTCAATGAATCAGATTCGTTTTTAAAAGAATCTTCTGTATTCACAGGTTTCCGTCGTTCCCAGCGCTTCTGGATTAATGGTTAGGTCTGAATTATACAATGGAGCTCTTGTTCTTGAGTCAATCTTCTCAGTCTTTATTGGCTCGAGGCTCTTGATTTTTTTTCTATGAACATATTCATTTAATTCGGTAGGAATTAGTTTAATGCTTTATTACACTGCCTTTTATAAAATGATTTATAGACCTTACATATTATATTGGAATCATATATCATTGGTGTTCTTTTTTTTCTCTTTCTCTCAACCTTCCATTTTTCCACATCATTCTAGATTTCGCTTCCCAAACTCATAATCAAATTGGTTTTTTTGTTGTTTGTTTATGCAAAAAAGATTTCAGTTGCTACAACGATATGACCAATATCTCATATCTTGACTGGTTGTTTAGATCTAGATAATGTGAAGCGATGAGTTGGTTATTTATTCTGTAAGTTTACTATGTACGGGCCATCTATTTTGTGTTTTGAACCCTAATCCTACAAAAAACCAACGAGTCACACACTAAGCATAGCAATTATATCAAATGGTCAATCGAATCTTTATTCAACCCTATAGAATTAAAAGAATTAAATTAATTTTAAATTGGTCATTTTAGTTTTCATTGAAGAAAAAAACAATGAAAGAATTTGTCATTTTTTGTTTTATTACATTACTGGATAGAACAAAAAGACAATGAGGGGCTTATTATTTTATTCCCCGTCTACAAATATCCAAATTTTGATGCCCAATACCCCATATATAGTTCGAACTCTATAGGAACAATAATCAATTTTAGCCCGAATGGTTTGTAGGGGAACCCTTCCTTCTCTAATCCATTCGACGCGTGCAATTTCTTTTCCGTCGATACGCCCTGCAATCTGTACTTGAATTCCTTTTGTATCTGCCTGTTCAGTTAATTCAATAGCTTTTTTTATTGCCTTGCGAAATGAAACCCTATTCTTTAATTGTCCGGCTATAAATTCTGCAAGAATATTAGGATGGCCGTAAGGTTTTGTAATTCTTGTAATAGCAATGTTGAGTTTTCGGTTCATGTAATTAAATTCTTTTTGTACATTCATCTGTAATTCGTCAATTCTTCGCGGTTTACCCTCTACTAATAACTTTGGGAATCCCATATAGATTATTACCTGAATCAGATCGATTCTTTTTTGAATCTCTATACGCGCAATTCCCTCGACACCAGAGGATATTCTTATATTTTTTTGTACATAATTCTTGATATAATCCCGTATTTTTTGATCTTCTTGTAGACCCTTGGA